AATTCTGGAATAAAAATTATTATGTCCATCAAGCATGAAAAGGATGTCCTATAAGCATTAATGGAACATGTAAAAGGAGAATATGACCTAAAGTCCAGCTACAATTGAATTGACTGGGACGGGGCCTCTGACGGCCAATGGTGAGTGGAAGCATACCCCCAAAATAAAAACCACTAAAGGCATGACAGTGCAGTTATGTTGGGTCACGGGCTAGAATGGAACTAATCCATCGTGATGTCTTATTTAAGGGGAACGGAAGGGAGGCTTAGTTAAGATGGCCCTGAGGTAGGAACCAAATGCCTGTCAAAGAGCATAGTTAGTTACCCCCAAGTTAAATGGGATCTCAGGCGAGAAGAGGGACACGTATTGGGCGGGTTGATGATTTCACGGAGGTAGGTAGATTAAGAGACACCTAGTGGAAGGGGATAGTCATTTGGACGAGGAAGATTTATGACAGAATGGGGTATGTACCGCAAGTGAATGTAATGTACTAATGACCAATTATGGTATCCATCTGGACAAGAATATCCGTGTTGTAAAGGATTATCAGTGAGTGCACAAGTCTATGTTTTATGTACTATGTGAGTGTTGATGTACATGCTTATACGCATGGGGTAGAGGTTTAATGTTGATTAAACATAATATGTACTATGTACTTTATACATTTATAGTACTGTACCATTAATTAATGTGGTTAGTGCATTAATGCACGAATTACATAAGCATGTAAATGGAGGAGAATTGCAATAGGGACATAAGTGTCAAATTGATGGGGAATTGGTCGAGTAATAGCATCAGGGAGTAGTTTAGAATAAGAATATCAGCTTTGGGAGTTGAAGGCGGAATTTGTGTTTCTTCCCTGAGGGGTGCCCTAGGAAGCATTAAGGCTTCATTTTTGGTTTACAAGACCAGAGTAATAGATTATACTACTGGGGCTCTTCATTTAAGGAGCTTATTCTCGAGCAGGCTGATGCTAGGAAGGGCGAGGAGAATAATTGTGAAGTAGAGAATAGATGCTACTTGACCGATGGTAATAAAAGGATATTCAACTGGTTGTCCTCCGATTCAGGTTAGTGTAAAGAGATCTGCAACTAGAATTCAAAATAGGCATTGGCTCAGTGGTCGGAATATTATGCTGCGCTGCTTAGATACATGAAGAATAGGGAAAAGCATGAGGATAAGAATAGAGAAAATTAAGGCCAGAACTCCTCCAAGTTTATTAGGAATTGATCGGAGGATGGCGTATGCAAAAAGGAAATATCATTCCGGCTTAATGTGGGGAGGGGTGTTGAGAGGGTTAGCAGGGGTGTAATTGTCGGGGTCACCTAAAAGGTCTGGGGTAAATAAAACTAGTATTATGAACAGTAATAATAGAAGAAGGACCCCTAATACGTCTTTAATTGTGTAGTAGGGGTGGAATGGGATTTTGTCAGAATCGGAGATTAAGCCGGATGGGTTATTGGATCCTGTTTCGTGGAGAAATAGTAAGTGAACTATAACTAAGGCTGCAATGATAAAGGGTAGGATAAAGTGAAAGGCGAAAAATCGTGTTAAAGTTGCTTTATCGACTGAGAATCCACCTCAGATTCATTCTACTAGAGTAGTACCAATATAAGGGACAGCTGATAAGAGATTGGTAATGACTGTTGCACCTCAGAATGATATTTGTCCTCATGGTAGGACGTAGCCTATGAAAGCAGTTGCCATTACTGCAAAGAGAAGAATTACTCCAATATTTCAGGTTTCAAAATAAGTGTAGGAGCCGTAGTAAAGTCCTCGGCCTACATGAAGGAATAAGCAAATGAAGAATATAGAGGCACCATTAGCATGTATATATCGAATCAATCAACCATAATTTACGTCTCGGCAGATATGTGTTACAGAAGAGAAAGCTGTTAGTGTATCAGAGGTGTAATGTATGGCTAGAAATAGGCCGGTTAGGATTTGGATTAGAAGGCAAAGTCCAAGGAGGGAGCCAAAGTTTCACCAGGCTGAAATGTTTGAAGGAGCGGGAAGGTCAATAAAAGAGTGGTTAACGATTTTAAGTAGCGGGTGAGTTTTGCGGATGTTTGTCATTATTGTTTTTATAGTTGAAATACAACGATGATTTTTCATGTCATTAGTCATGGTTAGATTCCATGTAAAAACAATGACATATACTACATATTTATTAAGTATGCTATTTGTTTTAGGGTTTTTAGGTTTTTCTTCAAAGCCTTCTCCTATTTATGGTGGTTTAGGGTTAATTATTAGTGGGGGTGTGGGATGTGGGATTGTGTTATGTTTTGGCGGGTCGTTTTTAGGGTTAATAGTGTTTTTAGTTTATTTAGGAGGAATGCTGGTAGTGTTTGGTTATACTACTGCAATGGCTACAGAAGAGTATCCAGAAGCTTGAAATTCAAATGTGGTAATTTGGGGAGTAGTGTTGTTGGGGGTAGGAGTGGAGTTAATGGTTGTGTTCTTAACTATCTTGTTCGATCAAGTGGAGATTGTTATTGAGTTTAAAGGTTTAGAGGATTGAGTGGTGTTTGAAGGTGATGAGTTGGGATTAGTGCGGGAAGATTCGATAGGGGTAGCTGCTTTATATAGTTATGGTAGTTGATTAATGGTAGTTGCAGGTTGATCTTTGTTTGTTAGTATTTTTATTGTTATTGAAATTACTCGGGGAAATAGGAAATTACTATTAATGCTAAAATAGTTGAAATTAGGAATGATAGGAAATATAATTTGATTAAGCCTTTATGGTTTGATGTTAAGGTTGAGGCAGAAGATTGTGTGTAAGCAATAAGTTTTGGTACTGCTTTCTCTATTCAGATTTGATCAAGGAGAGTTGAGGCTAGTTTTTGGCTGATTAAGAGGTCAGAATGGGGATATAAGCGGTGGGTAGTAATGGGGAAATATCCTAGTGAGGTTGAAAATTTGGTAGTGTGGGAGTAATAATTTAGTTTTAGATTAGTAGTGAGTTGATTTAATTCTATAGCGATAATAAATCCTATAATTGTAACGAAAAGGGCAGTAGTTTTTAGGTAGAGAGGTATAGTTAATAAGGGGGTGTTTATAGGAGGGATATTATATGATAGTAGGAAGCCTGCAAAAATGCTTCCAATTAGTAAGCGTTTAATAGAGTTTATCAGTTGGGGGTTGTTTTCATTGATTGTAATGAGAGTAGAAAATCGAGGCTGTCCTATTAGGGCGAAGAAAATGATTCGTGTACTGTAGACAGCAGTGAGAGAGGTGGCGAGAAGAGTAATTACTAGGGCTCAGGCGTTGGCATTAGATGTGTTTGCGGATTCAATGATTAAGTCTTTGGAGTAAAATCCGGTTAAAAAAGGTATTCCGGTAAGTGCGAGGCTACCAATAATAAGGGAAGAGGATGTGAAAGGTAAAGCTTTGAAAAGACCTCCTATCTTTCGAATGTCTTGTTCGTCATTTAGGTTGTGAATAATTGATCCGGAGCATATGAATAATATTGCTTTAAAGAAGGCATGTGTACAGATGTGGAGGAATGCTAGGTGTGGTTGGTTAATCCCAATTGTTACTATCATCAGGCCTAGTTGACTTGAAGTAGAGAATGCGACGATTTTTTTAATATCGTTTTGGGTAAGTGCACAAATAGCTGTAAAGAGAGTTGTAATAGCCCCTAGACACAGGGCTAGTGTTTTGGCAAGATCATTATTATCTAATAAGGGGTGGAATCGGACTAGAAGAAAAATTCCGGCGACTACTATAGTGCTTGAGTGGAGTAGGGCTGAGACTGGGGTAGGGCCCTCTATTGCAGAAGGTAGTCAGGGGTGAAGTCCAAATTGGGCTGATTTTCCTGTTGCTGCTAGAAGGAGTCCTAATAGAGGCATAAGGGGGGCTTCGGTTGTTAATAGTTGTTGGAGTTCTCAAGAATTTGAGTTAAGTATAAACCATGCTATTGATAGGACAAAACCAATATCCCCGATTCGATTGTAGAGAATTGCTTGAAGGGCTGCTGTGTTGGCGTCAGTTCGTCCGTATCATCAGCCGATTAAAAGGAAAGATATAATACCCACTCCCTCTCATCCAATGAATAGTTGAAATAAATTATTTGATGTGACAAGGATTATTATTGTAATTAAGAATATTAAAAGATATTTGAAAAAACGATTAATGTAGGGATCAGAGTGTATATACCACATTGAAAATTCTATGATTGATCATGTAACGAAAAGTGCTACAGGTATAAATACTAGGGAAAAATAATCTAGTTTGAAGCTTATAGTAAAGTTAAAGGTTTGAATGGTTATTCAATGTCAGTTAGAGATGACTAGTTCGTAGTTGGAATTAATGAATATTAGTGAAGGAAGAGTGCAGAATGTTAGGGCGCATACGATAGATGTTTTTACATAATTTGGGTAGGTGGATGAATTGTATGAGTTAGTGAAGCTAAGGAAGATGGGGAAGAGTAAAATAATAAGTGATATAAGGGTTAAAGAGGAAAATAAGTTTATTACTTTTATTTGGAGTTGCACCAATTTTTTGGTTCCTAAGACCAATGGATTACTTCTATCCTATAAAAGTTAAGAAAGCCACGGGTTTAGGCGTGGAGGCATGAGTTAGCAGTTCTTGCATTCTTTCTTGGTAAATAAGAGGATATGATCCTCTGTTTTTAGATTCACAATCTAATGTTTTATTTAAACTATATTTACAATAGAGCTGACCTAAGATGATTTTGGGGTTGATCGATAGTAGAATTAGAGGGAGGATATGTAATAATATGAGGATATTCTCTCGTGTGTGGGTTGGATTAATACTAACTAGGTGATAGGTGAATTTGCCACGTTGCGTGGTGATAAGTATATATAGTGAGTATAGGGCTGTGATTAGTATGTTTAGTCCTATTAAGATAATTGTAATGTTTGATCATGAGAAAGATGACATAATAATAAATAGTTCTCCGATTAAGTTGATAGAAGGGGGAAGAGCCAGGTTTGTCAGACTAGCTAAAACTCATCAAGCTGCTATCAGAGGAAGGATGGATTGAAGGCCTCGAGCTAGAATTATGGTTCGGCTGTGGATTCGTTCATAATTAGTATTAGCAAGGCAGAATAGTATTGATGATGTGAGTCCATGAGCTACTATTAGTGCTGTTGCTCCTATAAAGCTCCATGGGGTTTGAATTATAATAGCTACAATTACTAATGCCATATGGCTAACAGATGAGTAAGCAATTAGGGATTTTAGGTCTGTTTGTCGCAAACAGATTGAACTAGTTATAATTATTCCTCACATGGATAATAAGATAAAGGGGTAGGCTATAATATTTGTAATGGGGTCAAGTATTGTTGTAATTCGTATTATACCATACCCCCCAAGCTTGAGTAAAATAGCAGCAAGAACTATGGATCCAGCGATTGGAGCTTCTACATGAGCTTTGGGGAGTCAGAGGTGAAGTCCATAGAGAGGTATTTTTACTATAAAGGCTATTATACATGCTAACCATATTATATTATTGGCTCAGGTGGATGGTAGAGTATCTGATTGATAGAGTGATATAATAAAGTTTAGTGATCCTGTTGATTTTTGGATGTAGATTAGCACTACGAGTAGGGGTAAGGATCCAATAAGGGTGTAGAATAGGAAGTATAGTCCTGCGTTTAAACGTTCTGTTTGATTACCTCAGCGAGTAATGATAATTAAAGTAGGAATTAAGGTGGCTTCAAATAGAATATAAAATAGAATTAATTCTGAGGCAGAGAAAGTTATAATTAAGAAGAGTTGGAGTGAGATAAGCATAAGAATATAAAGTTTTTTTCGTATTAAGGGTTCTTTAGTTAGATGATTTTGACTTGCTATAATCATCAGGGGTAATAACCATGCGGTGAGAATTAAGAGTGGTGTAGATAAAGAATCTGAAAAGAAAGTAAGAGAAAAAACTTTACTGTTGTCTTCAGCTTGATAAAGAGATAATAGGACGATTAAGCTAATAATAAAGCTATGGATTGATGTATTAACTCAGATTAGGGATTTCTTGGAATACCATATAGTTGGTATTAAGAGGATGGTAGGTATAATAATTTTTAGCATTGTAAGATATTAAGGTTTTGTACGTAGTCTATTCCGTAGGTATTGGATACTATAACTAGAAGAGCTAGGCCTACGGCTGCTTCGCATGCTGCAAACACAAGGAGAATAACGGGTAGTGCAAATGATAATATGAAATGAGTATTTAAGGTGGCAAGGGTAATTATAATGAATATAGCTAACATTATGCCTTCTAAACATAGTAAAGAAGATATAAGGTGGGATCGATAAATAAACATACCTAGTAAGGATGTAAGATAGGCTAAGAATAAATTTAGAGTTACTACAGGCATTTAGTAATTATGAGTAGTCATAATCTAGTGAGTCGAAATCACTTGTTTTAATTTAAACTAATTACCATATTCAACTCATTCAAGGCCTTTTTGAACTCATTCGTAGGCTAGACCTAAAGTGAGAATCAGAATAAGTAGCAAAGCTATAGTTAGTATAAGTGTAAGATTATTAGTCTGAGATGCTCAAGGTAGAGGTAAGAGGAGAGCAATTTCTAGGTCAAATAGAAGGAAAGTAATAGCGACAAGAAAAAATTTTATGGAAAAAGGAAGTCGAGCTGATCCTATGGGGTCAAAACCACACTCATATGAGCTAATTTTTTCTGAGTAGGCGTTGGTTTGGGGTAATCAGAATGCGACTAAGACTAGGATAAGAGAGATAAAGGCATTAATGGAGAGTGTAATTAATAGGTTTATTACTTTCCCCCAGACTTAGACTGAGACTAGGTGATTGGAAGTCAGCTGTACTAAATTATACTAGGAAAGTATGATCCTCATCAATAAATTGAGACATACAAGAATAGTCAAACTACATCTACGAAGTGTCAATATCAGGCCGCGGCTTCAAAGCCAAAGTGGTGGTTAGAGGTAAAGTGGAAATTTAATTGGCGTAATAGGCAGACTAGTAGAAATGTGGATCCAATAATTACGTGAAGACCATGAAATCCTGTTGCTATAAAAAATGTAGAGCCATAAACACCATCGGAAATGGTAAATGATGTTTCTAGGTATTCGGATGCTTGAAGAAGGGTGAAATATAAGCCGAGGGCAATTGTAATAGCTAGAGCTTGGAGCATATGTTTGCGATTTCCTTCTATTAAGCTGTGGTGGGCTCAGGTAATTGAGACTCCTGAGGCAAGAAGGACAGAGGTGTTAAGTAGTGGGACTTCAAATGGATTGAGTGGGTTAATTCCTACAGGGGGTCAACATCCTCCTAGTTCAGGAGTGGGTGCTAGGCTTGAGTGGTAGAATGCTCAAAAGAAACCAGCAAAAAAGAATACTTCTGAAATAATAAATAAGATTATTCCATATCGAAGGCCTTTTTGTACAATTGTTGTATGGTGACCTTGAAACGTACCTTCGCGGACAATATCTCGCCATCATTGATATATAGTTAGTATGTTAGTTATTAGTCCAAGTGTAAGAAGGGAGCTGGAGTTAAAGTGGAATCATATGATTAAGCCTGAGGTTAAAAGTAGGGCTGATAGTGCTCCAGTCAGAGGTCAGGGGCTGGGGTTGACTATGTGATAAGCATGGGTCTGGTGGGTCATTAGGTATTATCATGTAGGTATAGGCTTACAAGAAGGGTGAATACATATGCTTGAATTAGAGCAACGGCGAATTCAAGGATTGTTAGAAGAATCAAGATGACAAATGTAATAATAGCAGTAGGAGTACTGATAGAGGTTAACACTAATGTAGCGCCTCCAATTAAGTGCATAAGTAAATGGCCGGCTGTGATGTTGGCTGTAAGTCGGACGGCTAGGGCTATAGGTTGAATAAAAAGACTAATTGTTTCAATGATTACAAGTATAGGAATAAGGGGAATAGGTGTGCCTTGAGGTAGAAAGTGGGCTAAGGATGCTTTAGTTTTGTGACGAAAGCCTGTAATTACGGCTCCAGCTCATAGAGGAATTGCTATGCCTAGGTTTATTGATAATTGTGTGGTAGGTGTAAATGAATGTGGGAGTAGGCCTAGTAGATTGGTTGATCCAATGAATATAATTAGGGAAATTAATATTAGGGATCATGTTCGTCCTTTTAAGTTGTGTATTGTCATTATTTGTTTAAGTACAAGTTGAATAAGTCATTGTTGGAATGATACTAGACGATTATTAACAAGTCGATTTGGAGAAGGAAACAGAATATTGGGAAATGCAATAATGAGAATGATGACAGGCAGTCCTACTAGTGTTGGGGTAATGAAAGAGGCAAATAAATTTTCGTTCATTTTTTTTCTCAAGGGGTGCTGTGGGTGATTGGCTTTATGTCTTTGTGGGAAGGGCTTAGGTAGAACGAGTGATTAGTAATTTTAGCTTGGAACAAGATAAATAGTGCTAAGATTATGGAGATAATAGTGATAAATCATGTAGATGTATCTAGCTGGGGCATGCCATTATGAGGAGGCTTAAACTCCTAATCTTTAACTTAAAAGGTTAATGCTTTATTAGCTTCATAATGAATTTAAAGTATAGATGAAGATCAGTTTTCGAAGTGCTTTAGTGGAACCATTTCAAGAACAATTGGTATAAAGCTATGATTAGAGCCACAAATTTCTGAACACTGACCATAATATAAGCCAGGTCGGGTGGATGTTAGTGTTGCTTGGTTCAATCGACCAGGAATAGCATCTGTTTTAAGACCAAGGGATGGGACGGCTCAAGAGTGAAGTACGTCTTCAGATGAAATTAGCATGCGGATTGGTAATTCTATGGGAAGAACAACTCGATTATCAACTTCAAGGAGACGTAGCTCACCGGGTTTTAATTCAGATGTAGGAATTATATAGGAGTCAAAATTTAGGTCTTCATAATCTGTATATTCGTAGCTTCAGTACCACTGATGGCCTATTGTCTTTACTGTTAGTGAGGGGTCATTAATTTCATCTATCATATAGAGAATTCGTAGTGAAGGTAGGGCAATTAAGATTAGAATAATAGCTGGTAAAATAGTTCAAATAGTTTCAACTTCTTGAGCGTCTATTGTGCTAGTGTGGGTTAGTTTAGTTGTTAATATTAGTGAAATGATATATAAAACTAAAGAGCTAATTAAAAACACAATTATCAGGGTGTGATCATGGAAGTGTAGTAATTCTTCTATAATAGGAGAGGTAGCGTCTTGGAATCCTAATTCAAAAGGGTATGCCATAAAGATATAAAGGAGTTTAACCTATAAATTAACTTTGACAAAGTTATGTAATGTTTTTACTAATATCTTATAAAGAAAGTCATAATGGTTATGGGGCTGGCTTGAAACTAGTCTTAGGGAGTTCGATTCTTTCCTTTCTTGAGCTTAGGCTTTTACATAAGTTGGTTCTTCAAATGTGTGATAAGGTGGAGGGCATCCATGGAGTCATTCTAAGTTAGTTGAAGTTAATTCAACAGTTAGTACTTCTCGTTTAGATGCGAAAGCCTCTCAGATCATGAAAATTATAATTATCACAGCTGTTAAAGAAATGAATGAGCCTATAGATGACACTGTATTTCATGTGGTATATGCATCGGGATAGTCAGAGTATCGTCGTGGTATGCCTGATAAGCCTAGAAAATGTTGGGGAAAAAATGTGAGATTAACTCCTACGAACATTACGGTAAAGTGAATTTTAGCTCATGTGTCATCAAGTGTATAACCTGAAAATAGAGGAAATCAATGTACGAATCCTCCTATAATTGCAAAAACGGCTCCTATTGACAAGACATAGTGAAAATGGGCAACTACATAATATGTGTCATGTAAAACAATGTCAAGGGATGAGTTAGCTAAAACAATTCCTGTAAGACCACCTACTGTAAATAAAAAGATAAAGCCTAGGGCTCATAATATGGCAGGAGATCATTTAATGTTCCCACCATGAAGAGTTGCCAATCAGCTAAAGACTTTTACTCCTGTGGGAATAGCAATGATCATGGTTGCAGATGTAAAGTATGCTCGGGTGTCTACATCTATTCCAACAGTAAATATGTGGTGAGCTCATACAATAAAACCAAGAAACCCGATTGATATCATAGCTCAGACTATGCCTATGTAACCAAATGGTTCTTTTTTGCCAGAGTAGTAAGTAACAATATGCGAAATTATACCGAACCCTGGAAGAATAAGGATATAGACCTCAGGGTGCCCAAAAAATCAGAATAGGTGTTGGTACAGAATTGGATCTCCTCCTCCAGCTGGATCGAAGAAAGTTGTGTTTAGGTTTCGGTCAGTTAGAAGCATAGTAATACCTGCTGCAAGAACTGGAAGTGAAAGAAGCAGTAGTACAGCTGTAATTAGAACTGATCAAACAAATAGTGGGGTTTGATATTGGGACATAGCAGGAGGTTTTATATTAATGATGGTGGTAATAAAGTTAATTGCTCCTAAAATAGAGGATACACCTGCCAAATGAAGTGAGAAGATAGTTAGATCAACAGAGGCTCCTGCATGTGCTAGATTGCCTGCTAGTGGGGGATAAACGGTCCACCCAGTTCCAGCCCCTGCTTCTACTATTGATGAAGCTAAGAGTAGAAGGAATGAAGGAGGTAGAAGTCAGAAACTTATATTATTTATTCGTGGAAATGCTATATCGGGAGCTCCAATTATCAGAGGGACCAATCAATTCCCAAACCCACCAATTATAATTGGCATTACTATAAAGAAAATTATGACAAATGCATGAGCGGTTACAACTACATTATAAATCTGATCATCACCTAGTAAGGCCCCTGGTTGGCCTAACTCTGCTCGAATTAATAAGCTAAGAGCTGTACCTACTATTCCAGCTCAGGCGCCAAATAGTAGATACAATGTTCCAATATCTTTATGATTTGTTGAGAATAGTCAACGGTTGATGAACATAAGTAAGCGGTAAAATGGCTGAGCAAGCATTAGACTGTAAATCTAAAGACAGAGGTTGAGTCCTCTTTTTACCAAGCCCTGAGGTGAATCTTCATATTGAATTGCAAATTCAAAGGAGCAGCTTCAACTCTGCCGGGGCTTCTCCCGCCTTTTTTTTCTAACGGCGGGAGAAGTAGATTGAAGCCAGTGGATTAAGGCATTTAGCTGTTAACTAAGTTTTTATAGGTTAAAATCCTATCAATCTAGGAGAAGGGCTTAGCTTAAATTAAAGCGATTGAGTTGCATTCAGTTGATGCGGGATAAAATCTTGTAGTCCTTAGGTCAGGAATTAAGTATGTATACTTACTTAGGGCTTTGAAGGCCCTCGGTCTTTGTTAGCCTAAACTCCTAGTATAGGGTTGATAGAGTGGGTGTGAGGGGAAGGAATATTGTTGAGATGATGGAGATAGTTGATATGAAGGGTGAGATTTTAGTATTTTCGAATTGTCATTTGATTTTGGTGTTATTGGGGGATGGAAATAAAGTGAGAGAGGTTGAGTAGATAAGTCGTATGTAAAAGTAGAGGTTTAAGAGGGCTATAATGGCTATTGATGTGGGTAGGATAATGTTATTATTGGATACAAGTTCTTTGATAATTATTCATTTAGGAGAGAACCCGGTTAGAGGGGGAAGTCCTCCTAGGGATATTAGTACAACAAGAATAATTGAAATGAGTAGGGGGGATTTGTTTCAGGAGTTGGATAGTGAGAGGGTTGATGTTTTTTTATTATAATAAAGTAATATAAATATATTAATTGTTAATATAATATAGATGAATAGGTTTAGGATTGATAGTGTAGGGTCAAATGGAATGATTGCTATTATTCAACCTATATGGGCGATTGATGAGTATGCTAGAATTTTTCGTAGTTGAGTCTGATTTAGTCCTCCCCAACCACCGAGTAGAATAGATATGAGTGCTATAGTTATAATTAAGGTGTAGTTAACAGAAGGAGCAATTTGGAATATGACGGAGATTGGGGCAATTTTTTGTCATGTAAGGAGAATGAGTCCTGAGATGAGGGGGATTCCTTGGGTAACTTCTGGGACTCATAGGTGGAAGGGGGCTAGACCTATTTTTATTGATAAAGCTATTGTTAGTATAAAGGAAGATATATAGTTGATAATATTAGAGATAGATCATTCTCCCGATTCATAAAAATTGATGATGGCTGCTATTATAAGGATTATAGAGGCGGTTGCTTGAATTAGAAAATATTTTGAAGCAGCTTCAATTGAGCGAGGGTTGGGTTTATTCACTAAAACAGGGATAATAGCCAGTAGGCTTATTTCTAGCCCAATTCAGATAAGTAGTCAGTGGGAGCTAAATAGAGTGATCATAGTTCCTGAGAACAGGGTAAAATAAATGGTAGTAGAAGTAAGGAGATTAATTAGTACGGGAAGGGTATAATCCAACATTTTCGGGGTATGGGCCCGATAGCTTGTTTAGCTGACCTTACTATGGGATTTAGTGTATTAGGTAGCACGAAGAATTTTGAATTCTTAAGGTTAGGTTCAAGTCCTGTTGTCCCAGAAATAAGAGGATTTAAACCTCTATAATTTACTCTATCAAAGTAACTCTTTTGTCAGACATATTTCTTAGGTTTGAGGGGGTACGCAAGCTACAATAACTGGAAGAGAGACATGTCATATACATAGGGCTAGTGTTAGGGGAAGAAAATTTTTTCATAGTAGATGTATTAGGTGGTCGTATCGGAATCGTGGGTAAGATGCTCGAATTCATAAGAATGTTGAAGTTAAAATTAGAGTCTTGAGGGCAAAACTGAATGTGAAAGTTTCGGGTATAGGAGGATTTAGGAGGGCTCCTATGAAGAGAGTAGTGGTTAAGGCATTTATTATGATAATGTTAGTATACTCTGCTATAAAAAATAGGGCGAATGGGCCTGCAGCATACTCTACGTTAAAGCCCGAAACAAGTTCTGATTCCCCTTCTGTCAGATCAAAGGGAGCTCGGTTTGTTTCAGCTAAGGTGGAGATAAATCATATTATAGCCAGTGGTCATGTTGGTAGAATTAGTCATATGAATTGTTGAGTTGTGATTAGGGTTGATAATGTAAATGAGCCATTTATAAGAAGGATTGACAGGAGAATGATAGCTAGGGTTACCTCGTATGAAATTGTTTGAGCAACGGCCCGTAGGGCTCCAATTAAGGCATATTTGGAGTTTGATGCTCATCCTGATCATAGAATTGTGTAAACTGCTAGGCTTGATGTTGCGAGGATAAATAGGACACCTATGTTTATGTTAATAAGAGGTTGAGGTATTGGTAGTGGAATTCATATGGTAATTGCTAGTGTTAGGGCTAGGGTAGGAGCAATAATGAATAGGGTGATGGAAGAAGTAGAGGGTTTAAGGGGCTCTTTAATGAATAGTTTTATGGCGTCTGCGAATGGTTGAAGTAGGCCGTAAGGTCCTACTACATTTGGGCCTTTTCGTAGTTGTATATAACCTAGTATTTTTCGTTCGACAAGGGTTAGAAATGCTATAGCGACTATCACAGGGACAATTAAGAAGAGGAGGTTAACTAAAAACATGGGTTATTAAGAAGAGGAGTTGAACCTCTGATGGTAAGGTTTTAAATCTTATGCAATTACCGGGCTCTGCCATCTTAATAAGCCCTGTTCTAGGGTGGGTGAGGGAATGGTTTATAAAATTAAGATTATATCATTAATTTTTCTCTAAGGCGTGAAGGTTTCATAGGCCTCATTTCTCTTGTCCTTTCGTACTGGGAGAAATATTAAATAGATAGAAACCGACCTGGATTTCTCCGGTCTGAACTCAGATCACGTAGGACTTTAATCGTTGAACAAACGAACCATTAGTAGCGGTTACACCACTTGGATGTCCTGATCCAACATCGAGGTCGTAAACCCTACTGTCGATAAGGACTCTTGAGTAGGATTGCGCTGTTATCCCTAGGGTAACTTGTTCCGTTGATCAATAAGTTTGGGTCAATTGATGAGTAGATGCTTTGACTGGTCGAGTCTAGGCTAAAATCATTCGGAGGTTAATTTATGCTCCGAGGTCACCCCAACCAAAATCTTAAGCTTAATTAGGCAGATTTATTAATCCCCGTAGATAATGAAATAGAAAATGCTTAAGCTAAATAGATTTAAGCTCCATAGGGTCTTCTCGTCTTATTATATTATTCCCGCCTCTTCACGGGAAGGTCAAGTTCACTGATTAAAAGTAAGAGACAGTTTAACCCTCGTGAGGCCATTCATACAAGTCCCTATTTAAGGAACAAATGATTATGCTACCTTTGCACGGTCAGGATACCGCGGCCGTTAAACGCATGTCACTGGGCAGGCAGTGCCTCTAATACTGGTGATGCTAGAGGTGATGTTTTTGGTAAACAGGCGGGGTTAATGTTTGCCGAGTTCCTTTTACTTTTTTTAATCTTTCCTTTGTATGCACGCCGGTGTTGGGTTAACAGTTTGGGTTATAAAGAATTAGGGTTTTAAGTGTAGTTATATGTCTGTTAACTATCAGTGAGTCATTCGATCTGATATAAGCTTGTGCAAGGAGAATTGTTTCTTGTTACTAATATCAACATTATTGCATCTATAAAATTATAGAGTAGTCCAGTTGTGTAGTTAGGAGGTCATGGCTAAGTGTGGAATTAAGTTGGGTTTGACTGTTAAGTTAAGCTTGAACGCTTTTTTAATTGATGGCTGCTTTTAAGCCAACTATGTAAGATTTATAATTTACTCTCTAAATAAGGCTGTTTCCTTTGTCTAAAGAGCTGTACCTCTTTAGAATAACTGTTAAATTTACATTAGGATTAATGATTCTTTTTAGTAAATTTAAGGTTGAACTAAAATTCTAGTCTGGACAACCAGCTATCACCAAGCTCGTTAGGCTTTTCACCTCTACTAATAAGTCATCCCACTATTTTGCTACATAGACGGGTTTATTCTTTTAATTGCTCATTAGTAGCTCGTTTGGTTTCGGGGTACTTTACTTAAATTCTTTTTGTAAAGTTTTTTCTAGTTGATTCATTATGCAAAAGGTAAAGGGGTTTATCTTTGCTTTTTATTACTATTAGTTATTTCTTTCAGCTTTCCCTTACGGTACTATCTCTATAACTCCAAAAGTTAATTTCTATCTCCTATACTTTTAATAAGGTAAATGTTTTATTTAAAAAATTTTTATAGTTAGATTGGTTAGTTTTTGGGTTAGGACTAGTTCAAGATATCCATGGAGGTGAAATCTTCCGGGTGTAAGCCGGATGCTTTGATTTGTTAAGCTATATCTTGATAATCCAAACACACTTTCCAGTATGTTTACCTTGTTACGACTTGTCTCTTCTTGCATTTAGGAAAATGTTGAATTAGTTATGTGAAGTATTCTTGGGTGCTTGAAGAGGGTGACGGGCGGTGTGTGCGTGCTTTATTGCCCAATTCAGCCAGGCGCTCTATTCCTAGCTTACTACTAAATCCGCCTTGGGCTAGTCATATTTCATGACAGCTGTCGTGAGATGTTCTAGGGGTTAGAAAATGTAGCCCATTTCTTCCCACTCTATGGGCTACACCTTGACCTAACGTTTTTATGTAAGATTATTGTGCTTACTATAGTGCCTTGTTAGGGTTTGCTGAAGATGGCGGTATATAGGCTGATATTGCAAAGAGTGGTTAGGTTTAACGGGGTTTATCGATTATAGAACAGGCTCCTCTAGAGGGGTATAAAGCACCGCCAAGTCCTTTGAGTTTTAAGCAATGGCTAGTAGTTCTCTGGCGAGTACTCTTGTTAGTTGAATACTTATGTTTAGGGCTAAGCATAGTGGGGTATCTAATCCCAGTTTGGGTCTTAGCTATCGTGAATTCAGGGGTTGTAAGATTACTTTCGCTATATATTTTTATTTTAACTAGGGCTTTTTACAGCTTAGTCAGAGCTTAATCTTATCTAGGGCTAACCTTAATCACGCTTTACGCCGTGCTTTATTAATTAGGGTTAATCGTGTGACCGCGGTGGCTGGCACGAAATTTACCAACCCTGGTGTTAGTATGACTTAGTCAAACTTTCGTTTATGTCTTAATTTTAATCACTGCTGTGTCCCGTGGGGGTGTGGTGTAGCAAGGTGTCATGAGCTGCTCGAGAGAGCGTACTTGATACCTGCACCTTTGGATCCTTAATGGATATAGAGGGCATTCTCACTGGGGCGGGGATACTTGCATGTGTAAGTCTACTAAAAACTAATAAAAAGGCCAGGACCAAACCTATGTGTTTACGGAGTATAAATACTCATCTTAGCATTTTCAGTGCTCTGCTTTAAATTTAAGCTACGTTAAC